TTATTGCTACTGCACTATTCATTCTAGTTCCTACCGCTTTTCTACTTATCATTTACGTAAAAACAGTCAGTCAAAATGATTAATTCAAATGAATTTGAATTAAACTTTCCTTCTGAGTTCTTATCCAAAATTGACGAAGTCAAATGAAAAGGATTCCAATTTCACGTCTTAACTTAAATGAAATGAGCGGACTCTAATTGGCAGTATTCTAAGAGATAGATAGTATGGTAGAAAGAAAGATTCATCTAGTTCATACTATCTATCTCTTAGTCTATAAACTTAGTCGATAAAGTTGTAATCTAGAATAAAGATAAAGGCTTAAGTTTCTATAGATCAATCTACAATATTCTCTTCATAGATGTGTATATTAATTCCATATATTGTGAAGAGTAAAGAGGGAAAGAAATCAAAAAACCAGGTCCGGTCTTCCTCAGTATCCATCTATAAAGATAGCAAGAGTCCATTCCATTGATTGAAATAGAAAATTTCGGAAGAATTTTAGGTTCGAATCAATTTCCAACCATCTGAATCCCTTTCTTTTCGAAATACAAACACGGGAATCGCTGAAATATCTCTTTGATTGAAAGAGTATGATTCATATCATAGATTACTCCATTGGAGTCCAATGGGATTCGAAATGCAGATTCTTTTTAATAGTTCAAAACGCGTTGCAGAACGATCTATAAAACAATTGATACGGTTTGATTTGATTCCTCAACTCAATTAGTAGTACTTCTAGAGCCCACTTCTTCCCCACACTACGAGTGAAAGGGAAAATGTAAAGACTACCATTAAAGCAGCCCAAGCGAGACTTACTATATCCATGTGAATTAGGTCCCCTATCTCTATAAATACGAAGGAATTATTCCATTATTCTTCACTAATAATAGTGGAATCAATGGCGCAGAGTCAAAAAGGGATTCTGACCTACCACTATTGAGAAAACAATCCAATAAATCGATTATGATTTCGAATCGGGAAAGATTAAACACAAGCAAAATATGTAGTAACATCCTAAGGGAATGGGAACATGTAGGAATAAGAATAATAAGGCCTATTCTTTTTTTGTTTTGGTGACCTTCGTAAGTAAAAACAGAAGGGGAGAAATCACTAAAAAAGAGAAATCACTATCTATTACAGACCTCTATTTCCCCATTTGATCTAATCCGTACCCCCTTTCCCGATTATCGCTGTGAAAGAGGGGGCTTGACTCGGGGTTGCCGAAAAGAAATTCTTTCTTTTTGACCCTTTTCTATACTTTTTCTATAAAAGCCAATTATCCATCCAATCTAATATTGATTGGATACCTGAGCACTCAGAGATTCGCGCGAGTCCGTCGTATATAAAGCAACTTCCGCCCCTTTCCAAAACTATTAATTGAATTTCCTATCAGGCTCTACAATTTGATTCAAGATCCAGTCATTAGACACTCCCTTAGTAATAGAAGGGAATCGTGAAGTCTTGATAGCCCCTCTACCAGTAGATTAGAATATTTCCTTGAATCCTAGATGCGAACGAGGATTTACAACCTTTTCTTTTAGAAAACCTTCAGACCACATGCTTAGAATCAAACAAAGTATCAACAGTCGGTTTCCTCGGCTTCTTACCGGGGAAGAATTCTGCGAGTTATATCAGCAGAACAGAAGAGAAGAAGAGATTTCGAGTTTTTTGTTGATCAGGCGACACCCGGATTTGAACTGGGGAAAAAGGATTTGCAGTCCCCCGCCTTACCACTCGGCCATGCCGCCAAAATGATACAAAATAGATGAAAATTTTCCCGGATTACTGAATTTTTATTGTACTTGCATTTTGACTCCTGTTTTCCTTAATCCTTGTCCTAAAAGAAACACCCCTGATTGGACTTGATCCATCCCTTCGATTGATTGTATAGTATCTGAAAATACACAATGCTAAAAACATTCTCTCGCTTTTCTATTGAGAAATCAAATGTGTATTTTCAGCCGACAAATTTGAACCATTAACTATTGACTGCTTACTTCGAATTCATGAACGATTCTGGGATTTGAATCTCAAATTGTGTCATTCCTAATGACATAAGAAAATACAAATTGAGACAGAACTAATCAGTATTGATTTTTTTCAAGCAAAAAATCCTTCTCAATTGCAATTATAACAAAACATATGAGTATATGTAAACCCCAGAACATAAATTGTTACACAGATATCTATTATTTAGATATGTTGTCGATAGGGAATTATCAGAAAATTATCCTACTTTTGCATTGAATAGAAATTCTCTTTTGATAGAGCACGACCCGGGCTGTCCCGAATAGAACCGTCAATAAAAGAGAAGTCGGATATTATAGCGATCTGCATACGTGTTTAATAAATGCAACCCTTCTTATACACTTCAAATCGTATTCTACTCAAAAACCAGTAAAGTACAAATATCTCTCTTCTCTGCGAATCTGAACAACGAAATCCCTAACATAAATACCTGGATTTAATCAGAAAGTTAAGGGCTAACGATTCTATCTGG